ATACCAAGGTAAACCCATGGAAAATACCTCTTTATCAAAGATAAATAGACACTACGTAACTTTATTGCATTGGAAAAGCTATACTATGACTATTCTATGGACTCCCCTTGTTCTGAAATAATCCACTGAACAAGGGTTACTATTTGTTCTATTCTATTGGTAATAATGAAACAATTCTATTCGTAGGAACAAAGAGAAGCAGATTTATTCTATACCCGATAAGTACCAATACGCAATGGGTGGTTGATACCATTTTCTATCAGTAAATGTGTCCTTCCTTATTCCTCATTAGAAGGCCCTATTCGTCAAAATTTTCCTTTATTTCTTCTTTTGTCTTTCTTTATGAATTTTTCTAATCTATGGATAAAATAAATACGATAAAACCAATATTATAAAGACAATAAAATAATGTTGTTACGTTTCCACATCAAAGTAAAATATAGTACTTAGTTCTTTTTTCTTTCAATTAATGCCTATTGGTGTTCCAAAAGTACCTTTCCGAAGTCCTGGAGAGGAAGATGCAGCTTGGGTTGACGTATAGTGCGACTTGTCAGATATATTGGGTCATATGGGATTTCCCCGTTCTCTCCCCCGATCGAGATATCCTCTGTTTCGCCCAAGAAAGATAAATTGAATCATCAAAAATTTGGAGCGTGAAGCGCAATTAGATCCATTGTTTGGGGGGATTCACATTACTATTATCAATTAGAATAATTTATGGTTGGCTTGGTTGGACTAAAAAATGAAGTATCCAGGCTCCGTTTAGAAAAAACCCAATTGGTAATATATCTATGATTACTACTTGTATCATAAATGATTCCTGTTTGGTATTTGTAAAGAGATCCTATTTGTCAAGCGAGGGAATCTCAAACTAAATACTTGGTGAAAGGTATGAAATGAATTGAAAAAAAAAAGAAAGTCATAACAAAAAGAAATGGTAATGGGAAGATTTGTCCTATATGTGCAAATCAAAATCGGGCGGATCTTTACCCGGAGTAGAGCATAAACCTAAAAAGATGAAAGAGACCCATTCAGGAACAAGAAAATACCATCGTGATTTGGATTGAATCTCGATGAAACAATACATCAATGAGAAGTTAATTCGATAAGTTTAGTGACTTTTTTTCTATTATAAGGAAGAAAGAAGTTCAAATTCGTCTTTATTGAAAAATCGAAGAAAAAGTCCTTTCATTAGAAGTCAGAAAAAACCTGCTATGAAAAAAGAATAGGAACAAAGACAGAGGACTTGAATCTATACATTGATTCTTTTTTTTTTTTCGCAATTATTTTTTGAACCGTATGCGTCAAAAGGTGCATGTACGGTTCCTAAGGGATACAATTTTACCCTAATCAACCGACTTTATCGAGAAAGATTACTTTTTTTAGGCCAAGAAGTTGATAGCGAGCTCTCGAATCAACTTATTGGTCTTATGGTATATCTCAGTATCGAGGATGATACCAAAGATCTGTATTTGTTTATAAACTCTCCTGGCGGATGGGTAATACCTGGAGTAGCTGTTTACGATACTATGCAATTTGTGCGACCAGATGTCCATACAATATGCATGGGATTAGCCGCATCAATGGGATCTTTTATCTTGGTTGGAGGAGAAATTACCAAACGTCTAGCATTCCCTCACGCTTGGCGCCAATGAGGTTTTTTTTATTTGAGAGAAAAAAGAAGACTATGCCTTCGCCATATGAATATTAAGTAATAATAGCATGGCACTTCGAATTCGATATGCAAAATTTTTGTCTTGTTTTTTTTTTCAAAAGATTCGATTATGTATCGAGAGAGTAGTATGAGATAAAAGGTATTTCCGATTTCTCTTATCTATCGGGAGTCCAGTTCAGCGTCACAAACTTTTTTGTTTTCACATCGAAGGGCTCTTACTTAACAATATTTATGTTATAAAAAAAGAGGGCGAAAAAAAAACAAGATTTTTCCTTATTTGATTGGATCAAAAAGAAACTTTGGGATTGCTGAATCAAAGACAAAAAAAAGAATCAATTTAAAAATAGAAAGCAACGGAGCCATCATAGTATTTTTTAACTCCTCTGAAAGGAAGGGTGGCAATTTGATCATTTATCCATCTGGGTCTGATAGATTCTATTTTTCTCTTTCTTCAATGGAAGGTAAGGGTCAATTTTATTGTAGAGCCGTATGCAATGCACAAAAGATAATGCCCGTACGGTTGTTCAATTCTATCTTTTTTTTTTCCTATTATTCTTTATCTTTCTTTTCTCTTCGTTTCATCACGCGAGATAGAGAACTGTTATATCATCAGGGTAATGATCCATCAACCTGCTAGTTCTTTTTATGAGGCACAAACGGGAGAATTTATCCTGGAAGCGGAAGAACTGCTGAAACTACGCGAAACCCTCACAAAGGTTTATGTACAAAGAACGGGCAAACCCTTATGGGTTGTATCTGAAGACCTGGAAAGAGATGTTTTTATGTCAGCAACAGAAGCCCAAGCTTATGGAATTGTTGATCTTG